TAGTGATTAATATTGACATAATAGAAGTAAGTGGATCAATCAAGTATCCAAATTCTAAAGAAAAATCATTATTGATAATCCAAGACCATACATATTGATAGACAGAACTGCTATTTATTTGCTGAATAGACAGATTTATGGAAAAAATCATGACTATACTTAACAATAAAACGCTCTGAAAAGCCCACATACGACGAAGACTTTTTGTTGCCGTCGGAAAAATAAGAAGTCCCAACCCTATTAACATAGGAACTGGAAGTGGAAGAAAAGGTATTATCCACGCATATTGATATGTCTGTTCCATAAAAAAAGTTTTTTTCTTAATTAATTGTTTCCGATTCACCGGATCTTAGCTCTTTCGAAAAAGTAAATAAAAAATAAAGATATGCACTAACTTATTTAATAATTTATATTTATATTAGTATTTATTCTGAGTCTTTTCAAAATTGTTCAAATATGCAAAACAAGAAGTTACAATTGGTCAAATGATATAACCAAGTGACATATAAAAACGAATACTTATAATAGGAAAATAAAAAATATTATTAATATTCATACAGCAAGTATAAAATTTTAGGCTAAAAAGAGTACTTGATGCTAATATGAATTAGAGGATTAACTAAGGTCGTTGGTCTAATGAAATAAAACCTCTTGATTTTAGTTAGTTTATTTAAACTCATTAACTAATTCATTATGGGATTTATTGTTTTCCATTTCAATCAAAACAATTTATTAGGAATATTTGGAAAGTTTATAAGATTATAGCTCTAAAATGAACTTTTTATCGAGCAAGGATAAAAAATGACTGAGATCCTTTTTTATCAAACTACATACCCTTTAACAGATTTTTTACTAGTCTCATTCGAGTTTTAAAGTTTAGGTGTATTTTTTTTTTTTTCAAGTTTTACTAAAAAAAGACTCAATTTATTAGGCAAAAGTTTACAAGGTATTTTATTACATGTAAATAAAATATAGAATGACTAAAATAAAGGTATTTTAGGTTCTTTATTTCTTTTGATTTCTATCCCATAGCAGATGAGATATAAACAACGAGAACTAAGAGTTCAAAACCAAAAATTTTTGGTTTTACAAATAGTGTATGGAATCAAAATTTTGTTATTTCGAGTCATTTTTTATTTTCACGGATCTTTGACGTATCTAGATTTCTATGAAGAGAATCTTTTAGAAAAAAAATAGATAATGAATATAAGATAAGAAATAATAATTCGTTTTGAACAATAGATGTCTTTCACATCCAACTATAACAATGACTAACTTCTTCTTTTTTAAATGGCAGTTCCAAAAAAACGTACTTCGATATCAAAAAAGCGTATTCGTAAAAATATTTGGAAAAGGAAAGGATATTGGGCGGCATTAAAAGCTTTGTCATTAGGGAAATCTCTTTCTACCGGGAATTCAAAAAGTTTTTTTGTACGACAAACAAATAAGTCCTAAAATATTGGAATAATTTGGAATGGATTTGACTAAAAAAATTGGATCAGTAATTAATATCTCAGTAATTTGTTAATTTAATATTAAAGTTAATATAAAATTAACAATTGGCAGTTCCTATTCTAATCAATATGAAATAGACTCTTAATCTTATAAAAAGAATTCTTCTTTCTAAATTCTAAAAATAAAAAAATAAATATATATAAGATTTTTTATTTGATTTTTTTAGTATATTTTCATTCAGATTTTGGTGGTGGGGAGTCTTCTTTTCCCCATCGACCTTTAAAAGAATAAATAATGAAAAAATTTTATATTTATCAGGAAGGGCAGATAGAATATTTTTAGTTCAAATTAATTAATTGTTCAAACTAATCCATTCCGTGTTAAAGATTTTTGGATAACTTTCTGACTTCTTAATTTATTATATACTATATTTAATGTATTTTCAATATATATCCAATTTTCAGCCCAATGAAAAATCAATGAATAATCAATAAAAGAACTTAATTGTTGAGATATTATTATATGTACAAGTGGCAATTTGGAGTAATCCAAAATAGACATATTTTAGATTCATTGATAAAATTTAGTTTGTGTTTCAAATTGAATTTATTAAATCAGATAAACCAGAAATAATGACAATAAAAGAAAAAAGTTTTTTAGTCTATCGAAGAATTCTATCGTTGCAAGAGTCGTATTTTAGAATCGGCTAAACTACGTCAAAGCCCTAAAACCAGACACCTTAAAGAAACTACTGAACCTTTAAATTGACTTTTTTGAACTCTTTTTTTTTTTTTTTATATGTTTACTAAAAAAAACTTATTTGAGTGAATTGACTTGTTCAATCTCGACGATTGAATATAAATAGGTTATTATGAGTTCGAGCAAGCCGCTATGGTGAAATCGGTAGACACGCTGCTCTTAGGAAGCAGTGCTAGAGCATCTCGGTTCGAGTCCGAGTGGCGGCATGCCATCTTCTAAAAGATATCAAATAGATCCTATAATAAAATTAAATTAAATTCCCAATTTCTATTTCTTAATTAATACG